ACATATTCAGGGTAACGTAGGAGACATCTCTATTTTTCCCCCGGGAAATCTTTAGAATTACCACTGCTTAGCTTTCAATTCGCCTCTGACCATCAAATGAAATGTGAATAATCCGTTCTCCTCTCTTTTAAACAAGGGGCGTTTCTGGTTCTGTCGGTGCTTGAAACAATTTTTTCTTCTCCATATTACTATATCTCTAGAGTCAATAATTTTATATGAGGAACTACTGAACTCAATCACTTGCTGCCGTTACTCTTCAGTTTTCTGTTGAGGTCTATCCTGTAGAGGTACTAAAATTGGATCAGTGATCGATTTCTAGGTTTCGTCGTAAACCTAATTGGTTACTTCCAATTACGTAAATCAATAGTTCAAACCGCACTCAAAGGTAGGGCATTTCCCATTTTGATAGGAACTTCTGTACCAGAAACAATGGTATCTCCAATTATAGCCCCTCTGGGATGTAAAATATATCTCTTCTCACCATCCCCATAGTGGATGAGACAAATGTGTGCATTTCTATTAGGGTCGTATTCTATGGTTACGATTCTACCATATATGTCTTTTTCCTTCCGTCGAAAATCTATTTTACGGTATAGACGCTTATGACCTCCCCCTCTATGCCTTGCGGTAATGATTCCTCTGGCATTACGACCTTTACAACAATGATGCTGTCCATAAATCAAATTATTTTTTTTTCGTGGATTGGATTTCACTTGACTGTCTACGGCTCCATTGCGTGTGCTCGGGGTAGAAGTTTTGTATAAATGTATCGCCATGCTATTAAGTATTTTTATTTAAGTTCTTTTCTTTCTAAGAGGTGGAATAGAATAACCCGGTTGAAGCGTAATGATCATACGTCTGTAATGCATTGTATGTCCCATAATAGGTCCCATTCTTCTACCCTTTCCCGGGAGTCGATGACTATTCATAGCTATTACCTTGACACCAAAGAAGAGTTCGACCCAATGCTTGATTTCTGTCCTAGTTGATCCTGATTCGACATTCAAAGTATATTTATTTTTCCCCAATAACAGAACACTTTTGTCTGTCAATACTACATATTTGATTCCATCCATAAATAGATTTTCTTCCCTATGAGTTCTAGTCTAAATAAGAATGCTAGTTCTTACTGTTCATATGTTATAATATGAATATACCACACCAATTCGTTATGTATGGATGATGAGATTCCATTGATACAGAGCCAATTCCAATAGACCTATTGGAGGGTCCCATTGGCGTGCATCCAGTAGGAATTGAACCTACGAATTCGCCAATTATGAGTTGGGCGCTTTAACCATTCAGCCATGGATGCTTAGCGGGGATCCTCGTACATGGTGAATAACCAAATTCCAATTGAAATTCAATTTTGAGGATAAATCAATGCAATTTAGGAGGAATCAATGAAAGGACATCAATTCAAATCCTGGATTTTCGAATTGAGAGAGATATTGAGAGAGATCAAGAATTCTCACTATTTCTTAGATTCATGGACCCAATTCAATTCAGTGGGATCTTTCATTCACATTTTTTTCCACCAAGAACGTTTTATCAAACTCTTGGACCCCCGAATTTTTAGTATCCTACTTTTACGCAATTCACAGTGGTCAACAAGCAATCGATATTTCACGATCAGGGGTGTAGTACTATTTGTAGTAGCGGTCCTTATATATCGTATTCACAATCGAAATATGGTCGAAAGAAAAAATCTCTATTTGAAAGGGCTTCTTCCTATACCTATGAATCCCATTGGACCCAGAAATGATACATTGGAAGAATCTTTTGGGTATTCCAATATCAATAGGTTGATTTTTTCGCTCCTGTATCTTCCAAAAGGAAAAAAGATCTCTGAGAGCTGTTTCCTGGATCCGAAGGAGAGTACTCGGGTTCTCCCAATAACTAAAAAGTGTATCATGCCTGAATCTAACTGGGGTTCGCGGTGGTGGAGGAACTGGATCGGAAAAAAGAGGGATTCAAGTTGTAAGATATCTAATGAAATCGTCGCTGGAATTGAGATCTCATTCAAAGAGAAAGATATCAAATATCTGGAGTTTCTTTTTGTATATTATATGGATGATCCGATCCGCAAGGACCATGATTGGGAATTTTTTGATCGTCTTTCTCCGAGGAAGAGGCGAAACATAATCAACTTGAATTCGGGACAGCTATTCGAAATCTTAGTGAAAGACTGGATTTGTTATCTCATGTTTTCTTTTCGTGAAAAAATACCAATTGAAGTTGAGGGTTTCTTCAAAGAACAAGGAGCTGGGTCAACTATTCAATCAAATGATATTGAGCATGTTTCCCATCTCTTCTCGAGAAAAAAGTGGGCTATTTCTTTGCAAAATTGTGCTCAATTTCATATGTGGCAATTCCGCCAAGATCTCTTCGTTAGTTGGGGGAAGAATCCGCACGAATCGGATTTTTTGAGGAACATATCGAGAGATAATTGGATTTGGTTAGACAATGTGTGGTTGGTAAACAAGGATCGGTTTTTTAG